TTTCTCTGAATCAAGCTAAGTCTCAAATTCTTTCTACCCATCCTGTATATTGTCCTTTTCTTTCCATATTGAACCTTAAATTATTACGTTCTTAGACGAAATTTTACAAAAAAAAAAGAATTTCTAGGAGAGAACAAATATGTCTTTTTTTTTTTCAATACTCACACCTATTACCTTTTTCTTATTAGCTAATAAAAAATCCTAGCGATTGGGTTTCTATGGTTAGGCTGATAGGAAATAAGATATTCAAATAAAGAATTTCTGATCGAATGACTATTCATCTATTGTATTTTCATGCAAATAGGGGGGCAAGAAAACTTTATGGAAAGATGGTGGTTTAATTCTATGTTGTTTAAGAAGGAGTTAGAACGCGGGTGTGGGCTAAATAAATCAATGGATAGTCTTGGTCCTATTGAAAATACCGGTGAAATTGAAGATTCGAATAGAAAAGATACAACTAAAAATATTCAGACTTGGGAGGGCCGTGACGATTCTAGTTACAGTAATATTGATCGTTTATTCGGTGTCAAAGACATTCAGAATTTCATCCCCGATGACACTTTTTTGGTTAAGGATAGCAATGGAGACAGTTATTCCATATATTTTGATATTGAAAATCAAATTTTTGAGATTGACAGCAATCATTCGTTTCTGAGTGAACTAGAAAGTTCTTTTTATAGTTATCGGAATTCTAGTTATCCGTATAATGGATCTACGAGTGAAGATACCTACTATAATCTTTACATGTACGATAATCAATATAGTTGGAATAATCATATTAATAGTTGCATTGACAGTTATCTTCAGTCTCAAATCCGTATCGATACTTCCATGGTAAGTGATAGTGATAATTACAGTGATAGTTACATTTATAGGTCCATTTGGGGTGAAAGTCGAAATAATGGTGAAAGTGAGAGTTCGGGTATACAAACCCACGAGCAAGATACTGGTGATTTAACTATAGATATAGAAAGTTCTAATGTAGATATAGAAAGTTCTGATATAGAAAGTTCTAATGATATCGATGGAACTCAAAAATATAGGCATTTGTGGGTTCAATGCGAAAATTGTTATGGATTAAATTATAAGAAATTTTTTAAATCAAAAATGAATATTTGTGAACAATGTGGATATCATTTGAAAATGAGTAGTTTAGATAGAATAGAACTTTCGATCGATCCGGGTACTTGGCATCCTATGGACGAAGAGATGGTTTCTCTAGATCCCATTGAATTTCATTCGGAGGAGGAACCTTATAAAGATCGTATTGATTCTTATCAAAGAAAGACAGGATTAACCGAGGCTGTTCAAACAGGCATAGGACAACTAAACGGCATTCCCGTAGCAGTTGGAGTTATGGATTTTCAGTTTATGGGGGGTAGTATGGGATCCGTAGTCGGGGAAAAAATAACCCGTTTGATTGAGTACGCTACCAATAAATTTCTACCTCTTATTATAGTGTGTGCTTCCGGGGGGGCGCGCATGCAAGAAGGAAGTTTGAGCTTGATGCAAATGGCTAAAATATCGTCTGCTTTATATGATTATCAATCAAATAAAAAGTTATTCTATGTATCAATCCTTACATCTCCTACTACTGGTGGGGTGACGGCTAGTTTTGGTATGTTGGGCGATATCATTATTGCCGAACCCAATGCTTACATTGCGTTTGCGGGTAAAAGAGTAATTGAACAAACATTGAATAAAACAGTACCTGAAGGTTCGCAATCGGCTGAATATTTATTCGAGAAGGGATTATTTGACCTAATCGTACCACGTAATCTTTTAAAAAGCGTTCTGAGTGAGTTATTTAAGCTCCACGCTTTCTTTCCTTTGAATCAAAATGCAATCAAAATCAACTAAATTCAATTATTATAGCACTCGGTTCAATTATTTGTAGCAAACGAGTAGTTAGTTTATTGGGAATTAAAGGAAATAGGAATTTTCTTTGGTGACATAAGATCTAATTGTAGAAAGAATCAAAAGCTGCGGATAACCCCCTTTTACCTATATTTCTGATTATTAATAAAGAAGTCTCTATCAAAAAAAGAGTTAATTCCTCCTTTCGTGAAATTAGGCAAACAAAACGAATTTATTCTTCTCATCTTAATTTATTCTTCTCATCTTACGTATAATAAATAATAAAAAAGAGAAAGTTTAGTAAAAAGAATAAAAGACAAAGAAATCAAGAAAAATAATAAAGTTGATTATCATATATATCTTTCATGTAGAAAGATGAATAAGTTCATTTATTTAACTCTACATTCCTTGCACTTATTCTATACCCTCACTTAGATATATAGATACTTATATCTATACTAAGACTAAGAATTTAATTCATAATTATGAATAATTCAGGTCATAATCATAATAATAATAATTATGAATTATAATTATTATAAGATATCTTTATTTATAAATAATAATAACAGGTACAAACAATAAATCGAGGTACCCATTCTATGACAAATTTCGACTTTCCCTCTGTTTTTGTGCCTTTGGTAGGCCTAGTATTTCCGGCAATGGCAATGGCTTCTTTATTTCTTCATGTTCAAAAAAACAAGATTGTTTAGACCGCACCTCTTCTATTTTTTTTTCAAAACTTCGACTTGTATCATAACTAACACAGATATCTATTTAGTGGAATATGATACAACATGGGATTTCTGCCGAACATAAAGGAAAGGGCTCTTATGCCTGCAGAAACATAAAATGAATTCTTAGCTGTTTTCAAATCGACCAGGACGCTGGATGGATGAAATAAAAAGTCCTCGGATCTATAATCTATATGTATAGTGGGATCATATAAATAGTGCTAGTTGATGAGAGTTACTTCGGAAACAAAAAGGGGAAAGTCAAATTAATTTGAGGCATTCTCTCAATTCCAATAAAATACAATCGGATCAAGTATGAGTTGGCGATCAGAACATATATGGATAGAACTTATAACGGAGTCTAGAAAAATAAGTAATTTCTGCTGGGCCTTTATCCTTTTTTTAGGTTCATTAGGATTCTTATTGGTTGGAACTTCCAGTTATCTTGGTAGAAATTTGATATCTTTTTTTCCGTCTCAGCAAATCATTTTTTTTCCACAAGGTATCGTGATGTCTTTCTACGGAATCGCGGGTCTCTTTATTAGTTCCTATTTGTGGTGCACAATTTCCTGGAATGTAGGCAGCGGTTATGATCGATTCGATAGAAAGGAAGGCATAGTATGCATTTTTCGTTGGGGATTTCCTGGAAAAAATCGTCGCATATTCCTCCGATTCCTTATAAAAGATATTCAGTCCATTAGAATAGAAATTAAAGAGGGTATTTATGCCCGTCGTGTCCTGTATATGGACATCCGAGGCCAGGGGGCCATTCCCCTAACTCGTACTGATGAGAATTTGACTCCACGAGAAATTGAACAAAAAGCTGCGGAATTGGCCTATTTCTTGCGTGTACCAATTGAAGTATTTTGAAAAAGGGTCCGAAAAAAAATGGAAAATGGGTCCTTTGAAGGAAAAATGCAAGAATCCCATTTTCTTTTTTCTATAACATAAGCGAAGCGAAGTTTCATCAGAAGGTTCATTCGAGCCAAAGCGGGCGGAACAGCTACAAAACAAAAAAAAAACAAAACGAAATTCTTTTTTTGTCAATCGACGTTTCATTTTCTCCTTTCTTTTGTCTTCCTTAATGACCAACACAAAAATAACAATAAGATTTCTTAATAATGAAAACTAGTTAATTTCTGTTTTGTTTTGCTACTTGAGTATCGCAATATCTTTCCCTCAATTAGTCTATTATTGGCTGTGGGCAATCGGCGAATCTTGTTTTCGAAATATTGGATATTGTGATAGAAAAGGTATTCTTTCGTCTCAAAATTTGACTAATATTCATTACTTAAAGCGGCTCTTCCGGTCATTCATCGAAAGGAGACAGTTGTTTCGAATTTGCCCAATTGAGATATCAGGAAGCAATATTTTTTAGTATTTCTTCATTCGAAATGGATTATTAGTCGATTTCTCTAGTCTTTGGAGATTCAAAGACTAACCACAAAATAACAAAGAAAATAGATTCATAGGTTCCATACCTTGTATAGAACTCATGCGTGAAAGAAACATTCGATCGCATAGAGTCGACGAATGAGGTGGGTTGATTAACAATTCACAGATGAAAAAATGGCAAAAAAGAAAGCATTCACTCCTCTTGTATCTATAGTATTTTTGCCTTGGTGGCTTTCTCTCTCATTTAAAAAAAGTCTGGAATCTTGGGTTACTAATTGGTGGAATGCTGGGCAATCCGAAATTTTTTTGAATGATATTCAAGAAAGGGGTATTCTAGAAAAATTCATAGAATTAGAGGAACTCCTCGTCTTGGACGAAATGATTGAAGAAAACTCGGAGACACGTCTACACAAACTTCGTATAGGAATCCAAAAAGAAACGATCCAATTAATCAAGATACACAATGAGGATCGTATCCATACGATTTTGCACTTCTCGATAAATATAATCTGTTTTGCTATTCTAAGCGGTTATTCTATTTTGGGTAATGAAGAACTTGTTATTCTTAACTCCTGGGCCCAGGAATTCCTATATAACCTAAGCGACACAGTCAAAGCTTTTTCTATTCTTTTATTAACCGATTTATGTATCGGATTCCATTCAACCCACGGTTGGGAATTAATGATTGGCTCTGTCTACAAAGATTTTGGATTTGTTCAGAATGATCAAATTATATCAGGTCTTGTTTCCACTTTTCCAGTCATTCTTGATACAGTTTTTAAATATTTGATTTTCCGTTATTTAAATCGTGTATCTCCGTCACTTGTAGTTATTTATCATTCAATGAATGACTGATAAAAGATCTACTCATATTAATCTAATCCAATTAGAAGGTTTGTTACTTTGTAGTTGTACAGAAACAAAGCGTTGAAAATTTATGCTTTTACCCATCTGCGGGATTCCTCCTATATTATTATTCCAGTAAAATAGCATTCCAGTCAAATTATTCCAGTA